GAAATGGTAACTCCAACGATTTCTTTGTCCTCAACGCTTACTATTTCTAGGAATTAGTCACTTCAACAATCTTTGATGGTTATACGAGTATCCAAAGTACGAACGAGATGGATGTTTGTTGTCCCAACCATTCTTGTTAGCCCCGATACCGATAAGGAAAAGGGTAATTTTTACTAAAGTTTTTGTGTTGTTGATTCCTAGTGTAGTGCTTCTTCCCCTATGCCGCCTATTGGTACTAGTGGAGTAGGATTGACCTGCAATACAAAACCTATAGGTATAACCTTTCGTTTAATACTAAAATCGACAATAAAGGTATCTGAGGCTGGATCAATCGAGGATACACGACAGAAGGAATTGTTCTATCTCCAAACTTTACCTTCACTAAGCGTAACTTTATTTCAATAATTTGGTTCTTTATATTCCGAACTGCGTCTTTTTCTCGTAAGACTTCATTGAGGGCTAAAAAAATAAGAACAAAAAATCAAATCACACCATCTCTATAATAGGTAAATGCTTTTTTTTCTCCTGAAGTTGTCGGAATTATTCGTAATAAAATATTAGCTATAATTGAGGAGGTCTTATCAATAAAATTTCCATTTATCCGAGATCTAGGCATAATTAGTAATCCATTCTATAATTCTTCTCATTACCCTCTCGGGGAAAATGATCCCACAAAAAGGAATTGTAGAGTACAAAATAACATAAAAACAGAAAAATTCTTGTGTACCTTCTGTTCAAATTTTACCTTTTTTTGACAAAGAAAGGTGGGAGACTTTTGAATCAGATTGAATTTTATAAAATATCAATTTTGTAGTATACAAATGCACGGAACTATTACTATTTCATCTAAGTTAGATAACCGAGGACTTTATTTTACTATGGATTCTTATAACTCGAATCTAATAACTCAATAAATTTAGATTTGGTTATGACCCAAAAAGGAAAAGGATGACTAATGATTATACAATTGAATGAAATGTCATAGAAAAATGCAAGAAAAATTCATGGTATGATTCATAAATTTATAATAGGGTAGATGGATGATAAGAGAGGTTCTTTATAAATATGGAATTGGAAAAGAAACTTTTTTTCCTATGGACTCACTATTCACTCGGTTTCTGGTCAATAATAGGATTATATAGGAAAGATGGCCGAGTGGTTGAAGGCGTAGCACTGGAACTGCTATGTAGGCTTTTTGTTTACCGAGGGTTCGAATCCCTCTCTTTCCGTTTCTGTTAATTCACCATCGTTACCAACTACAATATAGCAAATCAAATAAAAACGAATATCATTATATTATTCCAACAGCTTTATTTGATATAAAATTATGATTCCTAATTACTGTGGTATGGGTACGTAAAAGAAAAATCTTGTGGAAAGAGCAAAAAAAAAAAAAATTCTACTGCGTATCAATTTGTAATATGTGAATAACAAAATACGGATTAAGGCCCTTAGATCTATTTCCTTCGTCGAAAAAGGGACAGAATTGTCTAAACCCCTTTTCTTGTTATGTTCGTTAGGTTCAAGTCTGACGAGAATAATATTCTACGACTAACAACTCATTTATTTTTAAACCGATCCATTTACTATCTATTATTTGATTTACTAAGCCTTTATATTGGAATGAGTCAATAGTCAAATGGTTTGGCACTCCTTCCTGAAGAGATGAAGCAATATAATTTTGAATCAGAGCTTTTGATCTTTGTTTATCCTTCGTAGTAATAATATCTCGGGGTTTGCAACGATAACTTGGTATATCCACTATATGACCATTAACTAAAATATGTCTATGGTTAACTAATTGCCTGGCTCCGGGAATGGTCGAAGCCATACCCAATCGAAAAAGGATATTATCCAACCGCATCTCAAGTAGTTGTAGTAAAACCTGGCCGGTTGACCCTTTGGCTTTTCCAGCGATATGCACATATCTAAGTAATTGTCGCTCTGTCAGACCATAATGAAAACGCAATTTCTGTTTTTCTTCTAAACGAATACGATATTGCGATCTTTTCCCGGAACGCAATGGGTTTTTAAGATCACTTCCGGATCTAGGTCTTTTACTAGTTAATCCCGGTAAAGCCCCCAGACGGCGTATTTTTTTGAAACGAGGTCCTCGGTAACGAGACATAAAGTAAAGACTCCTTTTTATTTTATTGAAATTTCATTCATTTTACAGAAGAAATCAAAATTAAGACTGAACTAAAGAATAAACAAAGCAAAGCGAAATCTATATAGAATGAAATGTATTGTGTTAATATCCAGATTTTTTGTTATATATATATAGAAAGAAGATTAAGGCTTTGTTTTATGATTTATTATATATATAAAATATAAATCTAATTGGATCTAATCAACTTTTTTTTAGAATTACCACGACATAATAGATTAGTGACTCAACGTTTGTAGAAATGGAGAGTAGAGATTCTCAATTATGGAAAAATCGATAGAGAAAAAAGCCGGCTATCGGACTCGAACCGATGACCATCGCATTACAAATGCG